CTTTCCGGCTTAGGTGACGAGATGGGCCTTTCGCTCGGTAATCACTCAAAAAAAAAAATGACCTTTCGTTTCGCTTAGTAGCAGCCCGCTACCTTTAAGCTAATCACAAATCCTTACTATCTTCTCTCTTTCTGTTAGAGATGCCAATATCAACTCGTCTCTTTGACTTAAGAAGGGAGGATCGTCTCTCTCGCCTGCGAATCCGTGGCTAGTCATTCCCACCTTCATAGCATAGGAAAGATCTTCCAGTCCGGATCTAATCTAACGGCTATGTGCGGATCGCCTTTCGCTGAGCCGGTTGTGAGATCGATCCCTTCGACTAGGAATTCCGACAAAAACGTATAAAAAGATTGCCTTGCGCTTGGTATTCGTATTCATTGTAAAGCCTTGAGCTACCACCGGATTCCTCTTCCTCCTGAAATGAAAACCTGAAAAGAGCTCTTTCTCGGCATCCGGATTCTCGCCATCCCAGAAGTTTACTTCTTTGCTGGGCTACTAGAATAGGCTATGATTCCTATCTCTCAAGAATGAGAACTAATCTCCTTTTGAACTCAAAAAGCGTTTAAGCGGGTTATTGAACTTCTATTCTAAATCACCGAATCTCGCATCCAACCCCGTTCTTTTGGACTCAATCAATGAAAAAGCTTAGTCGGCCCACGCTAAACCGATTTAATAGAGGCCTGGCTAAGGACTGCTACCCTCTATTCTTTTCTTGCTAAGAACGAATTATCGAAGCCCGGAAGTTCCTTCGTTCCCAACCATCTCATATCATAGCCTTCGTGCCAAGGCTAAAAGAGCTCCATTACACAGAAGACCAATCGAATCCCGATTCAAGGACAAGCAAGGAAATCAGTCCAATAGAATAGCCGCTTCTTCTTAGAAAATGGATCCATGTTATCAAAGAGGAATTTCCCTCGAGCTGGGCATGAGCTATTCCCATCTAGTTACGCGTAGTGGGACTGCTAAAAAGTCTTCCTTTCAAGATCGCCTTGCCTTTATGAAAGTACGCTGTACTGGCCTTCCTTCCCCTAACCCCAGGAAAATCAGTGAGTTGCCCCCCCTCAACCTATTGAATTTCCTTCACTCGGGTATTTAAGTTCCACTACACTAAGACGAGAGAAGTCGGGATTTGTGGCCTACCCCACATTTGCCTTCTATGCGCTACGAGCATCGACAAAGATCTCCTTTTAGTTTAGGAAAGCCGGAATGGATTTTTGGCATCCTTCCTTCTTCGTGAGTTCGTATGAAACTGGTGACTAAGCCTTTTCCTTCTGCCTTTGCAAAACTACCGACGGGGTATTTCCTTCTAAAGAATTTCATCCTTAAGCTGGATAGCCTTTAGGCTTAGTTAGTTAAGAGTAATCCCCCCTCGCCTTTGAGAGCAGTCCAATACCAGTTGATTCATTAGCAATGGTAGCAGGAAAAAATCCACTACGCTTTTAGCCAGTTATTCCTTCTTTAAGGCTTTTTGCCGGGTAAGATGCTAAGAGAGGAACCACTGCCTATCCATCGGGTGTGACTGAACTGGGTGACTGAACTACCTTCCCAGAACCCAGAGCATAGCCTTAGACTGATTCTTCTATCCTTCGTGCCTTCCCTTCGCCCCTTGGCTACGAAACTAGGCTGTGATCCGCATCGAGAAAGAAATTTATTCATGCATCTCGGGATAACTCTTTTCGTTTTTTTATTCCATCTCGCTTAACTGACTACGATATGACTTTGCTTCGCACCTTACTCTATCACTTAGCCTTAGTGGGCCTAGCTGACCGGCACGGCACGGAAAGGAATGGAATTTCTTTAAGCTTCACTCCGCTATCAGACTAGTTGCGAAGCGTTGGGATAACTAAAGTGGAATATGCCTCAACTAGTTGCCCAGGATGAGGCCATTGCAGCCACTAGCACGGCCAAGTCACCAACCTATGGCTCCGGGGAAGCCGGCAGGGAGGAAGGATGATAATCCAACCAAAGGAATTAGCCACTCGTTCTATCAATAGGCGCCGTGGGCCTATGAGCTTCTGGGCCTGTACGATTTCCTGTCCTCAACAGTTCAAAACGCTTGACACTGAGAGCTTTGGTGAATATTTTGCCTTTTGGTTATGGAGTCTTTCCTTCCTTCCAAGCCGCTTTCAAAGCAGTAGGCAGTCTCTTCTTTCTTCTTATACGGTAGCCAGTCTTTTTTAGAATGGTTGAATAGAGCCTCCCTTCTGTCTCCCAGTCTGTCTTATAAGAAGATAGTAGTAAGTCAGTTGTAGGTTTACGAATGGCTTCTTTGAGACTTTCTTCTCTTTGCTAGAATCGCTTCTTCTCTTTGAAAGAATGCGCTGTGATCTTTTCAAGTTCATCCTAGCTATCATCTCAATCATTCTTCATTCACTTCGAGCCCTCGGGTAGTTTTCTCATCCAGGAGAGTAGTCTTAGAGGCGGTCTCCTCCCTGTCCTTCTTAGATGGTATCCTCTCTGTCCTTCCCCTTTCCCGGACTCGAGAACCCCTGAAGCGCACTGGAAGCATCTCAAGGAAAAGAGAGAAGTCAAATATCGTAGGCTTTAGATAAGATTCCCTAGTAGATAGCTAAGCTAAGAGAGTGCTCCGGAAGAGCTAATATTAAAAATTCTTTCCCTTTCTTTCACCGAGGAGGCTAACTAGATAGATGGTGGGTCTAAGGAAGAGAAGAATATGAGCTATATTTTCATCCCCTTTCAGTCCCTTTCCTTATCCTTAGAACAGTAGGGTTTGAAGCTGGCAAAGTCAATCAATCCAGCAGTCAAAGGGGCAAGTGCAGTCACTCAACCAACGCCTTTCAAGCAATATCTTAAGTAGGGGTAGGGCTCTTAGGCAGCAATAGAAATGACTCTGACAACCTGTCTCAATCTTTACCTCTCCAGGATCAAGAAAGACCTCTTCTTCTAATTAAGATGTTTTATCTCTGGGGAGTTTTCAAGCCAATCTATAAGTCTCTTTCCTTTAAAGCCTTGAAGTTAAAATTGTACTTTCAAGTGAAGCAAGTATAATTTCTAGTCAAGCATCAGAGTCAGGGTCAGCCCTGTCAGCCAAGATGGATGTCTTTCTTTCTCCTAGAGAATATGCTTTCCCCATATCTTTTTTAGTGTGTGTGTCTCTAGTAGCTGGCCTAGTGGCTATCCTCTTTCCTGCAGTCCTAAGCTCAGTCCCTGTCCTTATGTATGGGCTTCTAATCTAAGGTACCTCCGTCCCTGGAGATATGAGTTTACAAGTGTTGGATTCTGAAACAATAGCATTCTATACTTCTCTGTCTATCGCTCTCACTATTATCTTAATCTGAATGTCTAGGAGCAGGAATTGAATTGTGCTTTCAATAGGCTCAATGTCTGGTCTAACTGATGTTCCCAAACACTTCAGCAAGAGACATCATTTTTTTATCTTCTTCTTTCTTGTTGATGTAGCAGAGTATCTAAAGGGGTATCTAATTGGAATGCTAAGGTCAGGCCTTGTGTAACCCTATCCTAATCCCAGTCCAGCGGTCTCTGTCCCTTAGGCAAGCGCAGGAAGCACTCTTTCAAATGGGAAAGAAAGATGGAGTGTACTATCACCTGGACTAAGGTTATCCTATTTCCTTTGCAGATTAAGCAGGCACTTTTTTCTTTTCACTTGAAGGATAAGTTTTTCAACACCCCACCTACTTACTTTTCCAGCCAGAAAGGGGACTAGTCTCTTAGTTAGCCAGTCAAGGTGTCAAACGAGCAAAGCAAGGGCTAGGTCAAGGTCAAAGAGAAAAAGGGTAAAGGGTTCTTTCTCGTAAAGCACTCTTGCTATCATTCCTCGCCTTACTACCAAGCGTAATAGCTAAAGAGCTAAGAGTGCTAGTGTGATTCCGTATAACAAGAGTGTCATTCCGTCTAGCGATAGTGGGCCAGTAGTACCCGTATGTATCTATTGTACCAGTAGTTGCGATTTTCATTCATAATTTAATCGAGTATATCCTATGCATTTCCAGTTCTTTTCTTTCTCCCTTTACGCGAGTTGAAGTTTAAGTTGAAGATTTCCTTCCCTTCCTGCTGAACTCTCTCTTAGTTCCCCGCCAGCTAATGCTAAAAGGCAGTCCTAATCTACTTCTTTTTCTCTTCCAGCTAGTTCCGGTTCTCTTGATTGAAGATGGGTTGATATGGGTTCATGCGAGCTCCTAGTCATTTCAAGGTACCTTGGATGTTTTGGGGTCAGAGCTAACAGCTATGGAATTCCCGGGGCTGGTAGCAGTCTCAATTCTCGTATGCTTAACACGTGGTGGAGCTAAGGATTTCATACCTTCTTTCTTTTCTATGTTTCTTCTCGCCGACCAAGGCGAGGCGCTCTTAAGCCGTTTCAAACACGGAAGGGAAGGGGCCATCTACTACTAAATCATACCTTTCGGACGTTGCCACCGCTCAATCCACCCCTGCAGAAAGTTGGTATTCAAGAGACGGAAACTATGTCAAGAAGGTGGAACTAGGAATAAGAATAGGGATCCACGTCGAGCCATCCTGACGGACGAGCAGCATCAATTGAATCGGCAGACACAAAGACGAAGACAGAGACGAGCTAACATGTAAAGTAGTGGAATGGAAAAGGATGGTAGCCCACCCAGGACAGCACATAGAGTAAGGTTGGCTCTATGCGAGAGAGGAAACCCGCATGGACACGGCTCCTTTTGGATAGATCGTCAAGCAATTTACCCATATAGCTATTATCGCGAGGGTGAAATACAATCCATTACATCTGGATTGAAACTTGAGAACCTCGAGAACCAAAGATATAAACTGAAAGATAGAAGCTATCTAACAATTTGAATATGAATAGGAACAGCCTTCAGAGAGAAGAGACAAGGCCAGGCCGAAACGAGATTGCCATTCCTCGATTAGGGCTCGGGCAAATGGGGTCACCCTGGAAGGGGAAAGTCTTACCTTTTGGAAACATAAGGCGCATCAGAAAGGAATGGAATCCGGATATCTTGAGATAGCCAGATTCATGAGCGGAGGACTAAGTCAAAGTTAAAGTCGGTGCCATTGTTAGTGCCAATACAAAAGAATAGTGAACACCAAGTGAAGAGCCACCCTCCGGAACTTGAGAAGGGGGACGAACTGCTTTGATTGGATCCGATCTGGTAGACAGAGACGAAGACAAGGATGAATAATCTGAAGAAGGCTATGCCGAATCCGAGGGAAACTGTGAAGAAGAAGACTACGAAGAAGGAAACCGATGCCTAGGCCAAGGCTGGTACCTAATTTTAAGTTGAATCTAAAGCTGAAGTTAGGGCTGGAGCCTGAGTTGGTGTTGATGTCCTAGAGTAGCGAAACTACAAGTGAAGGGGCGCTATCCGGAACCCTTAAGGTCGGGGACAATCTGCTTCGATTGGGCCTTGCAGGCAGACAGGCTAACTTGTGGAGACGAAATGGAATCCTATATAAGTGAGAATGGCGAGTCCCGAGGGTCTGCAAGAGGCTGAGCTAACAAGCTGGCTGAATATATCATGGGATGCCCGATTTGCGATTGAGCTAGCCGATAACTAGCTGATAAGTAGGATGATCTCTCAGGTCTGGCATGAGCCACTCCATTCCTACTTCCACTCAACAAAAAATATAGGATTCTTGGGCCCTACCTCCAGAGTGGGATATGGAGGAGTGCGTACGGCTATTTCGGACCAAAGGGGGCCAGGCCAAGGCCAATAAATAATAAGTAAGAGAAGTAATAAAGGGGAGCCACACCCGGGCTATGAGCTATTGAGTCCTTTTCTTGCCGCAAGGGTTGAGTTCGCTAGCCATTTTCAATCCGATCTTCCCTTCGCATGGCAGAAGAGCGCGGCTCGAGACTACTCTAACAATTGAAAATGAAAGGCAAGCTGGAATTGAACCCACTAATGGGCCAGCGCTTGGCGTTTACTCTAGCCCGTCTTTATAGGATAGACCTATTTATTCAGTTGTCTTTCCCCTTACCTTATCAGTAGATCGGTTGAGGCCCGACCCTTGGGGTTTCCGACCTTGATGCCATAGTTTGGAGGGGGCTGAGCAGTGGGTTGGAAAGAAAGAGTTGTAGAAAGAGAGGAATCGAGATAAAGTGCACTTTCCCTTGATGTCAGTCTATTCCAACAAAGCACACAATAAGTGAGATGAGCCTGCCAGCTCAGCCTTGGCCCTATGCCTTTTGGCCAGCTCGTCTGGACTTGGCTTTGACCGGTCTGCCCCCCCTCTTGCAAGGATTCGGCGCCTCTCTTTCTTGATGGAGCAGTTTTGTCATGATTTTGCAGCTTACTAACTTAGCATTCATGCGGCAGAATGCCTTGTAACTTTGTACTCCAATTCCGAATCTCATTGTCATTTTATCAAAGTTCCAGACAATGTCTCCCAATGTTCTTAGCCAAGCCGCTCCCAGCAAAGCTTCACACCCAGTCACTGGTAATATGTAAAAAGCCGTCTCCCACTGATAGTTCTGCAGACTCATTGTTAAGCTAGGTGTGTGACCCCTAGTTTTCATTCTTGCCCCATTAGCAACTGAAACATTCAAAGGGTTAGTGTTATTCAATTCGCATTGGGACTGCTTAATCAACTTGGGATGGATGAAGGCGTGTGGCTTGGAAGATCAATCAATTATGATTAGGGAAGGTCGAAAGCGGAAGGAAGTATAAAAGAAATAAGATCGTGCTTCGTCTTCGTTTACTACACCGGCAATAGGATCGTCTCGTCGAGTATGAAATGAATAGTAGCAACCAACGGTGTGAAAGCGTCCGTTAACTAATAGGTATAGGTAGGTGTAATATGTTATAGCTGGCAGCTCCGGAGCTGTAGCAAAAGGCTTATTGCTTATCAAATAAAGTGATTGAACTATCTTACTTGGGCGGATGGGTAGAAAGAGGCGACTTACGACACCTCTGTTAAGGGAGAAACTTTCCTATGTAGATGTTGCACATCAGAAGAATCCGAGCGCTTGCTAGTAGTTTAATTGGCACGTTTTAGACATCAGAACAAGAAATCTCGTGATTGATGGTTGGTCTTTCTCTCGATAAAAGGCAATGCATAGACTGTGGTACTAGTCAAGCATGAAAAATGCAATCGTTATAAAGTGGCTCTGAACGATTCAGATTGTGTTGACCGTATAAGGAATCATAAAGTAAAGAAAGAAGACTAAGCTAGTCCGCTTGTGTATGTTTATGTCAGTCCCTTGATCTATCATGAATCGCGAATGAAGATGTACCCCGGTAATTGAAGAGCCGCCCTTCTCTTTTTTTTAGTTCCGACAGCTCTAGAAGAGGGGCTTGGGTTTAATTCGAGGTAGTTGGTAGTTGTGACAAATCTAGATTGAGCCTCTGTTCCTTTTTGGTGTCTCAAAATGGCATACATAAAGGTGTCTGTCATGGCTAAACAGAAAAAGGAGAGAGAGTGCTTCTATCATCACATCATTAGCAAGAAATGGGCGTTGGAACAAGTCTTCCTTGAATTCTCAGTTAGAGCATCCTCCTTTTCTGCAACAGCGAGAAAGCAAGCTTTAAGGGTGAATTCGCCTTGGCGAACTTTAAAAAGACATAAAATACATCTCGATGAAAATAGTTCCGTCTTAGGTTGTACCTTATATGGGCTAGTCTGTCACTACCAAAGTTATAGTCAAGATTGGGCGGAGGATCAAAGATCCCCATTTTGGGTTCGAACATTGTCTTTTCCATCTTAGGTGGGTATAGAAGCTGCTGATGATGAAGAAAAACTCTCAATCCTGGTTCGAGGCTATGCTGCTTCTAAGCTCTCCTCACTTTCACGGCAAGAAGGCCATAGCAGCGTTTGGGGCTGCAGGATCTTTAAAGTAGGTTCGACCGCATGCTACAGAGGAACGACAGACGGATCAGAGAAACGGATAAGCAGACGGGCGGGGCCCTTCAATCTATAGATTTAATAGCACTACTAACAAAGAAGCCGCTGGGAACCATTAATATGAAAGAAAAAAGATTGAGATCTGATTCACCTAGAAAAAGAAAGGTCGATGCAATTGAGAAAATCCAAAGCAGACAATGAATCCAGAGGAAAGGATTGGTCAAAGATCTCCGAAACACTTGTTTGTTCAGTGATTCGGCTCCAGATGGAATCTTCGCATATTTCTCTTAATAAGTCAGTGGTTCGGATGGAAATGATACTGAAACCGCTTCCAAAGACTCAGCGATAGGGTAGGGCGTAGTGACTACTCAGATGAAAGCTTCGGAGGAAGCATGGTGTTAAACGAGGTTAGAAGCGGGTTCTTTGCTTCATATTCATTCTCGCCCACTTCGTATTCTTTATGGTTGAGTTTGTTCCACCTTCTTAGAATGTGGAGGCACTCCTGGGTATCCCAATTAGAAGAGATGTTTATTCACTTTTAGCTTGTAAAGCCGGCTTCTTTCATAGCTGGATCCTAGGTTGCAACTTTAGAGAAAGACTTTCTTCTGTAATAGGAGGAGACCTCCCCTTTTTCCATTTGCAGATCAAAAAGAAGATGCTCGGGGTTCGATAGCATTACCATTTATACAGACCACCAAAAGATAGTATAGAAGGGGGATCCTCCTTACGAAGAAAAAGAAAATGAGACATTGATTCCAGCCAGGAATGAACTGTCAATCCAAGCTAGCTCAGGTCGTAATAGCCAGTTCGGTACGAGATATTCAGGTGTGAGCGCTGCGCTAAGGTAGCTTGCTTGCGATCAACCAAATCGAGAGAGAAGTAGGTAGTTGACCAGGCGCTATAAGCACCTTAGATTCGACCGGTGGGTGAGGGAAAGATGAAAGAAATTGAGACGCATATGGGAGAGGTAGCTCTTCCTTTTACCATTCATATTTAAGCGGATGATACACCATAAGAAGAGGGGTAGTGAACTACTCATGGTGCAATTTATAATACACTTTGTGTATTTTGAATGATGGGAAAGAAGGCTCCAGGTCTCAGTTCTTAGAAAAGTGCTTTTTGAGAGTTCCACCGTGATAGATATAGTTTATGACTCGGCCATAGGCAGAAAAGCGGGTTGAAGGAGATCATGTTACGTATTCGAATTAAGGGAGGGTCTGCTAGGGTCGTCGTACCTACTATGAATAGAGAAAACTTTCCCCATTGCACTCACTAGCAGCCCAGGTCTTTCCATTCCTAATGTGGATGTTGTGGAATTATCTACTGGTTCTCGTCCACTTACCGTTGACCTCGCCTCCCACTACAGCAGTAGCGCTGGCATGTAATAAGTTTCTGATCCAACTTCTCCTAATGGGAGGCATTCCGATACCATAGCATGAGCCGAAAAGCAAACTCTTCCTCTCGAAAACGAGCTAGCATAGACCACTTGCTTCAAAGCTCAAGGTTCTTCTATAGATTTTCTATAGAAAGGTCGGCTGTTTCACTCTCAGCGAGTCGGGATACATTTGCGGTCATCACATCAGGAACGGTTTGTTTCGGGAACTAGTGCAATAAATAAATAAATAAATACAATCCGCTTGCCTCTTTTAATGAAGAAGGGTTGGTTTAATTGATAGCTACTTTTTGGAATTGGGAGTCCTCTGGATTGCTCTTATCTTATGCCCCGGAGTGGCGAGAATACGAAGCTAGATCAGCAGGAATGACAGCGGTCTCGGGAATCTACTCTACTAGTTGCAACGCGTGTTCTTGTCAGCATTGGGAATAGAGCATTGCTAATATATGCAGGACGGGAAAGTTTCTTTTAGTCTAACCTTCGCATGAGCTTTTCTTGTTCTTGACTTCAAATTTGAATTGCCTTCTCGTTTTAGCTTATATTAAGTGCACCTCTCCCTACTTGATGATTCTTTATGGACACTCGTTTCTTCATCTAGGCAGGGATCAGAAGCTGAGAGATAGCCGTACACTCTGAAGTGGTAGCTTTTTATCTACTTTCTTTCTTTAAAGGCGTACATCCAGTCCAAGCAGTTGCTCCCAGCTAGCGGAAAAGGTGAATGTGAATTAATTTATATTAGAAAGATGCTATTGCGCCTCTTTCTTGCGTTGAATAGTAATCTTGGGTAATGGGCATAGGCCCAGATCAATATCTATTTTGATTTGAAACTGATAGAAAGAAAAAGCCCCGCCTCCTGCGGTGGGAAGAGAACGAAAAGTGTTATTACAAGCTTTGAGAGCCCCGGAGTTGAGCTGTTTGAGTGGACATGAGTAGTTCTTCACTTCAGAGTTTTCTTTGTTAGGAGTATTCGTCTCTTAATAAACTGAACCAGTCGCTTTCTTCTAGGAAGCGGGTCCTTGCCTTCCCTTGAGCGTAACACGGAATTGATCGATTTGAGAAGTTTGCTACTGGCACGCCCCGCAGGTCCTTCTATTTAGTCCATGAGGGTTCTCTCGGCGCTGCTTTCATTCTTGTTCACCAAGACGTAGCTGATCCGATCTAAGAAGATGATACTGACCGCGCTGAGGAGTTGGAATCTTGAGGTGACTACCCGGAGGATGTAGAAACAATCAAAGATCTTATTTAGTGCCTACCTATATTCCATACATATAAAAGCAGCGGGCAAGGCTTAAAGTGAGAGCTGCCCGATCTTGAAGCTTTAGTTGGAGGACGCAAATCTGCTTCACTTGGTTTGTTGTCGGTAAGAGATCTCTAATTCAACATATGTCAGAGTGGGAAGGTAAAGGCTGCTTAAGGTGTAGAAGTACCTCTTGGCCATTGTCTCAAGAGCAGCTACTGATGCTAGATTCGCTAAAGCAAGAATAAGGTTGGTCGTAGATCAGGAGATTGAATAGCGGGAATCGGAGATTGCTCGTTCGCTAAAGTCCTGTCTGCCTGCCCGTTGATTCAGTACGTTCCTATCCCCTTGGGAAGTTTGATCAATCTTCCTCTCCCTCTCCCTCTCCCTCTCCCTCTCCTATGGTCGAGTGAGTCCCTACCTATGGTCGAGCTAGTTTAACCTTCCTCCAAGACTTGAATCAGGAATATCTTTTCTGTACTATGCCCTGCGCCTGGTCTTTCTTCTTTATTGCCTTGGCCTTTCACCGGATCGATCCCTTCCACCATTCCTCCAACAGATGCGGATGAATTAGCTGCCGTTATTCTTTCAACATTTGCAGAGCTAACCCCTGAAGTGACTTCAGTCCCGTGTTAGAGCTAACTGCTGCTTCTTCTATAGCAAGTGCCGAGCAGGAATCACTGCTTATTCGACCGGTAATGCCGTATGCCCCTCATGCTTTGCCTTGCCAGCTTTGCTTTGCCCAAGCCCTTTGACCCCCTGCACCTATAACATAACTATATGCTTCTTTCGAGGAATTATTATCGCTTAGCGCTTGTGCTGAGGAAGTGAAAGACGGTGGAGGGGCACTAGACTGACTCGCTTTTCCGAAAGGTTTTGTCTTCGCCTCAATCCCAGTCGCATTCGATCTAGAATTCTTCTTCTTCTTCCCCAGTGATGTCACCCTCGGCGGAACTACCTTAATGGAATTCCGGCTTCGCTAAAAGCACCTGGGCTATGCCTCGAACTCTCTTAACTGGCCAGGGGGTTAACTAAGAACTATATCTTCTCCGCATCAAGGAAAAGAGCAGAGATCTTTGTTGAAGACAGCACGGCAATGCGCAATCGCTAAACAAGACCACAAAAGCTATATCACAAAGATCAGTCTAACTAATCGGCCTAAGGCTTCTAGAGACAATTCCTATCTCGCCAAACTAAAGGAAAGGAGAAGAGCCTATTCTATTTCTATTCCGAAAGATCGGATTCTATACCACTAAGCGCCATTCGAACTTCCTGGCTAACACGAGGAATGGAAGAACAGCTTATTCGTATTAAACAGATCCATCTTATCAAAGAGCATTTACCCTTGCGCTGGGTCTTTCTCGCCTTGGCCTTTTGCCTCACTCCTTGAACAAGAGTTTACAGCTGACCCAGAGCTAGCCACACCTCCGAAAGACTCCATCACTTGACACTTTTTTATTCACCACCGAAGAGCTAGTGCGCAACTAGTGCCCAATGAAGACCCAAGCAATGCATCGAGAGGTCGACCCCGTCCCAACCACCATTCCATATTACGGCAAGGGGAGGAGAACAACTTCATTACTGGTGGTGGTATCTTCACGAGGGATTGGAAAAGCGATTTCTATAACCAGATAGAAAATAAGTCTTTTAAAGAGGGCAGCAGAAGCGAAGTAGAGGAGACCGGCAACTACTTAGCTGTCAACGACGTCCGCTTTCTTACAAATCTTTATCCTTCGAGACTTCTTGAGGCGCTTTAAGAAAAGAAGCCAAGCCTCGCGAACATATATGCACCTTCTTTGAAACATAACTCATAACTCTTTTCTCTTGAACCGCTCTTGGTTAGGAACTCAAACCCTAACCCTAACTCGAACTCAATTAGCAACATTAACTCATAACTCTTTCCCTACGGGCGAAGTTACAGTCTTATTAATATTGTAGTTACCGTTATTATGAATTAGGTATTACTGTTATTTAATGATATAATAACCCTCTCCTCCAGGCCATTAGTTTTAACCACCTGCGGGTAAGCCACCTGACCTACAAAGAAAGGGCCTTAAAACAGCGGTAAATGATCTAAATAGGAATCAGTTATCTTTTAAAAAGACTGCGGTTTTCATTGAGTTTAAACTAACACTGATTTAAAGTTAGGGGAGCAGTGTAACTGCCATCAACTCCTATAACTCTTTTCCTTAAGTTTAGGTTAGTTCCCTCTTAATTAGGTATTATGCAGAGTTCCTACCTAGAACTCCCTTATAAACTAGAAAGCTAACTCGAACTCGTAACTCAATTAATTTAAGTTACAGGTATGATAAATATAAGTTACTGTTATTAGGCACATCCTTCTTTCTTGTCCTTGTTGGGGAATCCTATATCTTTTAAGAAAAAAGAAGTTTGAAGTCCTCTCCTTTGCAGTCGAGTTACTTTATTCCTCATAGCTTCACTCTTTTCTTTTAGTTCCCTACGGGGTTAAGTTAAAGTCTTATTATTATTGATATTCCCCCTACGGGGAGGTTACCGTTATTATTATTAATAGAATTCTAATTAGTTACCAGTAAAGTATTATTAGGTATTAAAAGTCTTTTTAGTTAGGGGTGTAACTGGGGGCACTCCCCCGGAACTAAACTAAAGGGGTTATGAGTTAGAAGAGTTATTATGAGTTATAGCAGTTTAAGAGTTATAGCAGTTAGGGAGTTATGAGTTGCTAATTGTCATTCTCTTTAGTTCCCTACGGGGTAGTTACAGGTATGATAAATATAAATCTTAGTTACCGGTATTAGAAATATAAGTAATATAAATATATTGGTAGTTACAGATATTCTTAATTTGGTGGAACTGGGGGGTCTGGCGCAGTGTAACTGCCCCCGGAACTGGTTTAAAGAAGAGTTAATTGTCTTAATCTTTAGAAACTAATAGCTAGAAAAACAGGCTATTCCATCTAAGGCATAACATGAACCGAGGAATCCAACCAAATAGGAATGAATAGGCATGTGGGAACAGCATTGCTTGCATTGATTCAATTGATTTGAAGCGGCGGTTATACTATACATACAGACATAGTTTTCACTAGGGGTTTTTACCGAGTTGGTCACAAGCCCGTCAGAAGCAACCTCAGCAGAAAGCCACTCTTCCAGAGTCTCGTCCATCGTCTGCTTAGGCGACTATTTAATAGCCTTTAGATCTGCCTGTGAGTTAGGCCGAATACTCTAGGCTCCTTCCTCTGTTCTTTTTAATATACACTAAGCCGAAAGTCTTGGTTTCAATGACTCCCCAAGCCATGACCTATTTGATCCTTCAGAACCAGCTTCAGCATTGAGTAAAGAAAAGAAGAATTCACTATTGGATCCTTCAGCCGGGTGGACATCCAAATCTTAACTTTCATGAGCAGGAGCTGGAGTTTAGGAATCGGGTGTAGGTGCTGGCCATTCCATAGACGAGAGACCCGCTGACCCACTAGTGGTTTTATAAGGGGAGTTGGTAAAAGACAACAGGTTCAAGACAAAGGTATGGCACCGGGAGATGGAGCGAAAGCACAAGGCCAGTTCTCATCAACTGAGAGCTCCACTCCAAGAGAGGGAAAGCAGCACAAGGTGAGTTCCGTGAGACCTATGAATGCTTTGAATGAGATCTATTAGGTTAGGAGACCCTTTGACCATTTAAAATCCATATAGAACAGTAGAATAGAACGTCGAAGATAAAGCGCCTTTTAAGGATATGGGAATCAACTTCGCCTTCATCTCCTGGTCCGGCCCCGGCAAAACCCTTCTTTCGAGTCCACCTTGAGGGGCTGAACTAAATTCTTCCTCTCCAGTACCCTCCGACTGACTCTCCGTCCTCAACTCATTCTGACACTGTGAGATCCTATGGTCACGCCTTAGTCCGAAGAGCTATAGGGCTTTTGGGCATTATTAAGAAAATGGACTCTCCACCTATTTCATTGTGTGCTTACTCCCCTTCTGCGCTATCAAATATCATAGCATAGTATATAGCGTAAGACTTTGCTTGCTCCGAGCCATCTTGTTAAGGAAGGGCGGCTAGGGTGGGAAAAATGCAGAAGAATGAAATTCCAAAGAAGGAGATAAGAAGGAAGACTCTTCGTTGTTGAATGCGGGTCACTACATAGGTGGAATTTTATAAGCTCCTTTAGGCCCGCCCAGCCCGTAGAGTCTTAGGGGTTTTCCCACTTTCCCTGACGCAAGGTCGGGGTCGTTACGAATAGGACAAATATACACCGAGCCTTTGAAGGATGAGGTTCCAGTTCGCCATTCCTATTATTTATAGGCTTCCAGTCTCCTCAGAAGTCCGCTCTTCTATCTTCGCAGAATTCACCTGGGTCTCTTACTCACCTTCGCGTCTAGGGCATGATGTCTTTATTTAAGATGAAAAAATGGGTCAATCGTCTTGTTATTCTCAATCAATTCTTCCAGGCCTCTCTACGGGATTGGAAGAAGGAGCTTTCACCCAAATAAATGACCTCCGAACCGTGTCATTCTCGAAGTATGGCACAACACTTTGTCGAAAACACGAGGCGGGAGTGCGTCGAAGCATGAATTGACCTAGCGACGTGCACCTTGGGTAAGGTGCACTAGCGAGCGACTTCCTTCCCCAATAATGCCGCTATCATGCGCGAAGTGAAGCTTGATAGGAGCCCGAGCTAAGAGAATAGAGCAAACTCGACGTCACAAGGGGATAGATCGCTTAAGGGAGCAACTCGAGATAGATGCAAGATTCTTTCTCCTGCCCTTCACTTAGAATAGAAAGAAAAGTCCATTTTTCAGCACGCACTAATTCCTACGTTTTGTCGGTCGAATAGCCTTCTTGTGTGACCTTCAAAGCCTGATTAATGCGCCTTAAAGCGCTTTTGTGCTTCGCGTCGAGCCTTGTTGAGTTTTTCTATTATAAGGAAGGGGATGATGTATGATACCACTCAATGTCAGCCCAAAGCGGGCTTTAGCGCTTGCTCGCCAAAGCATGAACCGATCCGGCTGTAACGTCAACTACAGCAGTGGAGGCACGGTAAGCCAATTCTCCCGACATTAGGTCAAGATACGAAACTTCAAAGACTTGGTTCTGGTTTTATACCCTCTGACCTTCTTCGGAATTTAGCTCTTACTTTCCTTGCCCGAATGCTTCAGTGTAATTAATTGTCACACTCTCTCTAGACCCAACCACGACCCCCGGACCAAAAGACGTAAAGAACGCGAAGCGTGAAGTGCAATTAGATCTATTTTGAGGACGAGTTTCAGGCAGAATGGAGGGTTCGGTTCCTGCCCAGTTGTGGGCACTCCGCCGACGCGATATCAGCAGGTTCAATTCCGGACTTGGATGTGCTCGCTCGTCGTGCTGCGATTCTTAAATCAGTATAGATCTTTGTGCGTCTCACTTCTGAAAGATAGGTGGTGCAGCAAGGGGCGATCGATATGATATAGCCAAGCAAAATCGGTTAAAGGTGAATGAAGAAACAGACAGAGGTGCCATATCTATTGTAAAGTTATCTAATCCAGTTACTGAATCTTATTCCTTCAAGTAGTGAGACGCAAAAGGAAAGGCGGAAGCGGAAGCAGACGGGCATCATAAATAGCCCCTTTTTCAATTTCTTAGGTATTACCATGACCTTGAGGTACCCAAACTAAGGTTTTCGGCAAAGAAGTTTTTGGGGTTTCATCAGCCAAGCGCAAAGAAAGCATCCAAGTAAGAGTCGAACCCACGAGCATCAGGTATTCAGTGGGCTCCCATCCAATGTCCAAGGGCCGGGCATAGGCAGCAAGTGAAAGCTTGAGATGATATTGCTCACCAAGCCTAGTATTAGTCTTAGTATTTAATTGGAAATCCCATAGGCAAAGAAGTCTCGTAGTTCCACAAATCGGTAGGTACTTCACCAACTGTGAAAAAGAGAGGCTAGCGGGGAACCCTCAAAAGTTCTGGCTAGAGAAAGTCATTTTTGAACATCCCGATGCCCTATGTGATTTAGTGTATCTCACGATATCAAAACCCGTGTTTTTCTGTAAAAAAATAAAGTAAAGTTTTTGACCCTTCATATAGATACCGAAAACCCGGCAATTTCAGGGTCAGCTAGACTCGCGTACCGCACAAAGATGTAGGAGATGCGGCAGCTCTGTTCCAGTCAGCACTACAGCTAACACAACTACGAGCTAAGGCACAGAAATAGTACCAGTAGGAGCGAAGCAAGCTTTTTCCTTTCAGTCGAGTGAGTAAACTATCCCAGTAGTGCACCCGGCCTGCCGGCCCCCTACACACGTAAGGGGCTAGAATTTCTATAGTTCGCGGAGCAAACTTCCTTACTCTAACAAGTAAGCTAGTAAACTAGCTCGACCATAGGGAGAGGGAGCGGAACGCATTCAAAGAAAAACTCTAATTTGTTTGTAGAGCCACGCAATTCCGTTTCGATAAACTACCTTGCTTAAATAACAGCTATCGCGCATTATTCACTCCACTTACTACTTATCATTCTCCTTGATATTGCAGGAAAAGAAATTATTATGTGCACAGGGGTTCTGACTCGTAAGATGAAGAGGAAAAGTTAAGAAGGAAGTCCCCAAAGTGGTCACACTAAATCAACCTGGGATTCCCTGCTTTTCAAGGCAAGGGTTTCAAACTAAATTGTCCGAGAAGATATTCTTCTTTTCTTAGGACTGAAACTAATTCCCCTGCTGTAGCCCTTTCAAACGGACCCTATCCCGTTGCTTTCTCATATGAGATAAAAGCACTCTCTTGAATTGACTTAACTGCTTTGACTTACTGAAGGGATAAGGAAAGAGTGCTTCCTTCTAATGGTGTCACTGGCCTGGCTAAGAGATTGCAAAGCTATAAAACAAAGCAAACTCGCCACCATATAAGCAAACTTGGCTGCCACTACAACTGTAACCCAGGAAGGGATTACATTTTTCGACCAAAGGTTGCGGGATTAGATTATGCTAGTCTGGCATGACATCAAAGAAAACTACAACTCCAACTGGCTAGCCGAAGAGAGTATGCTATGAAAAAAGAACCTTCTTTACTTTCAGGAAGATATCCCGTTTGCCTTTGCTTACCCTTCAGACCTAAAAAGATTCTCTTTTATTTAGTGTCATGACGGGCCGATAGAGGAGATTCAATTACTAATTACTTAATAAATAAGTAGAGGAATTATCACTGGCTCGAAATGCATGTATACAAAAAGCTTGTTGGCTTGTTCGCTCGGTAGGAAAGGGAGCACTTGTAAGAAGAGGCCCTTAGAAAGCTTAACTTGTTAGACCGAGGAGATTGGCAGAACTGAGAGTCCTACTAATCTTATCTACGGTATCACTTTTCAAACTCTTATCAAAGAGATCCTTGGGAGGCCTGCTATCTATGGTATCCTCGGTATGACGATTAATGGCTCTTACCTAGCTATTGCCCTGATCCTATTCGATCGTATAGAACGCTACTATAGACCCTAGCTATTCCGCCCTATCAAAGCCCAGAGCAAAGAAGGATGGAGGGACAACAACCCCTGAGGGAAAGGCAGAAGCATAAGCACTGACACGAGATGTCCTTATCATCACTCTTTCTCGATCGAAGGCTTTAGCATTCCAATCTGATCTAGTTGCTGCTTGCCCATTTTCATTCAATAATCCCGCCTTTGCCAATAGACTGAAAAGCTTTCAAATCCCCTTGACTCATCTAATGCTCTCCCACTGGCAGGAAGTAGAACTGCAACTGCTGGAGGGGCTCCCTGGAAAAGAAGGAAAGAGAGATGGAATTTACACATGAAAGATAGGTGGAAGTAGGCCTATGTGCGTACGGAAATGGCAGTTTTTCTTGTTCATCGGCCGGACGGAGGGGACTCGCTGCTAGCCCTCGGCGATTGGGAGGGATATGTGCTAAGGGAGTTATGGTTCAACAAGCTCAACAAGAAAGGGAATTTCGGTTAGTGTTCTATCTGAACCAGGTTTAGTCCATTCATTACAGGTTACGAACTAAAAGAACTTCCCTGCCATAGAAGGTTACGGGGAATCAGTCCCGGTTGACCGAGCAGAAGAGTGCCACGCTGACGGAGCAGGAGAGAGCCCCCTTAGAGAATGGGCGACGAGCGATTGGAATAGGGGGAGTTGGGAAGCGCTTGAGGAGAAAGGTCCACTCACACCCGTGGCAGGTTAAGGGTATAGAAAAGGGTTCCATCTTACCCGAAATGTCGAAATGCTGGTTGATACGGGGTAGGGGGAGATGGTGACAACTGCCAGTCTACGAAGCCGTGGAATAGCAGGCAGGCAACCCTTCATTAATAGACGGGGGAATCAGGGGGTTGCTTACTCTCGCGACTATACGCGCAGGAGGGTTGGGGACTCATGGAAAGTGATGAATAGAATCTGCGAATCGCAGTATTCCCCGGTTCCAGGGTTCCGACTCACCCTCCATTAAGAAGCATCTCATTCAAGTCCACTTTTCGCTGTTCGACATAACTGGCGAGTCACGTCAACCGCCTTATTGTTGGTAGGGCACTCTAGAGCCATCATTCTCATTTGGTCTGGTTGTATAGCGGAGAAATGACGTCGACCCGATCTCCCTAAGCAGAGCCCTTTTTGAGGTAGAGTGTTGCTGCTCATATGACTGAGAAACCGACCAAACCCGTTTCCCCTACTATGCTACCATTCAGGGATAAGGTTTAGTAGACGGCCTACTATTAGAATCAAATCATCTGGTCAAAAAGGGTGTTGGTCGATTCGGTCAGAAAAGGTGTTAGAGAATAGGAAATGGTCATTAAGGGTGATGGTCAGAACGGGTGCAATCTCCTACTATTCGAGAACCAGCTCTTATATACGTGTTAACAACTTGAATGAGGGGAATAGAAATAGTAGGGTTTGTTTCCACCCATCCTCAGAAGTGACCGGTCGATGACATAAGGGGCCGTTTCTCGTGAGGGTCGAACGGGAACCCGATCAATCTCGAGCTCAAACTCGGACCTCCCGTCCGTTGGCATTTCGTCCGTTGCTTACTTCCTAGTCGATTCTACTCATCCGGTCACTCTAGTCTCGCCTCGGCTCTTCCCCGGACATGCCTAGGGTGGGGAGACGAACAATCTCAGCTTGTCATCTCGTTTCCCTCGTATCTCGTGGAGGGAGTATCATATGGACTTCCCGATTTCTGGCTCGAAAGGGAGTTTACTTGCTCGACCATAGGTAGGGACTCACTCGACCATAGGAGAGGGAGAGGGAGAGGGGGATTAAACTGGGTAGGCTTACTTAAATAAGAATAGTCAGTGGCTAGGGGCAGCAACCGCGATTACCAACCAGAGCGTAAAGGCCAAAAGCACCACCCTGACTACACGGAACTGGAATCAAGCTTTACGAGCTAGGGATGAGATCCAGATCCAAGTAAAGGGCGGACCTGACCTACTACCGACAAGACAAGCCCCATCATCAAACAGCCACCAAAGAACCATAAAACATCCATCTATCTAGCTTCGCATCCACTATAGTATACTATAGTATATGAGACTGCCCTTTAAGTTAAGAAAGTAGGACTGTACTTGATGTAGCTTCCAGTGCTCGAACTGGAGTGGTTCATGAAATGCATATTCTACTTTGA